GATAGAGATAAGGCTTTCTAAATGAGATTGAGTTCCACGAATATGCAGGCTAGAAAGATGCTATTTGCTGCTATTCTATCTATTTGTGCATCAAGTTCGAAGAAGATCTCAATCTATAATGAAGAAATGATAGTAGCTCGTTGTTTTATAGGCTTTATCATATTCAGTCGGAAGAGTTTAGGTAATACTTTCAAAGTGACTCTCGACGGGAGAATCCAGGCTATTCAGGAAGAATCGCAGCAATTCCCCAATCCTAACGAAGTAGTTCCTCCGGAATCCAATGAACAACAACGATTACTTAGGATCAGCTTGCAAATTTGTGGCACCGTAGTAGAATCATTACCAATGGCACGCTGTGCGCCTAAGTGCGAAAAGACAGTGCAAGCTTTGTTATGCCGAAACCTAAATGTTAAGTCAGCAACACTTCCAAATGCCACTTCTTCCCGTCGCATCCGTCTTCAGGACGATCTAGTCACAGGTTTTCACTTCTCAGTGAGTGAAAGATTTGTCCCCGGGTCTACGTTGAAAGCTTCTATAGTAGAACTCATTCGAGAGGGCTTGGGGGTCTTCAAAATGGTTCAGGTAGGGGAATAAAGTGAAAATGCCATCTCTATGGACCATTCTCTGCTATCTATTTTTGACTCCTAAATTCATATATAGAATGAAAGAAATTCCCTGGCTCTTTCAATTTCTGGGAAAGGCTCTTCAGGGTTGTAAGGAGGCCCCTCCTCCTAGAGATTTGTTAGAGAGATGGATTTGGTATACGAGGCGTATTTATGCTGTGTATTTACTGTACCGCCTGCTGATGGACAGATATGATAAAGAGAGGGGGGGGGTTCTCTTAAGAATAAAGAAGACGAATAGAATCTAATTCATGTTCATGCTAACAGAAGAGCAGATCCAATACCAAGACGACTTCTTTCTTAGGAAGTGCAGCAAGTACTTGAGGATTTGTGGGATATCATGCCCCACGAGTTAGTTGCCAAGTGCCCCCTAGGAGGGCAGTCTACCACAAGATCGAGTTGGATTTCGGGACTAGGGGAAATAGGTAATCGACTCCTTTTCATACAACAATATGCCAACCGGGCTTACTATAAGGAATCTAAGACCTCAAGGCAAAGCCCATTTTTTGAAAGCGGGAAAACATTCCACCTTACAACAAGACTCGCGTAGGAAAGAAAGCAAACTCCGTCCTCTCTTAGGGTGACGAGGGACAAAGCAGCAACCAAAAAGCATTGAACCTTAGCCTTAGCCGACTTCGAGCACTTCGAAAGAGACTAGGCGCTGACCGATAGGATTAGAAGGAGTAGGCGATGACTGAACTGATAGGATCACAAGGAGGAGGATGAAGGGAAAGCTTGAGTTCTTCTTTCAGAGAGGTATCCTTTCCTTACTTCATTTAAGTAGGCTAGAAAAGTCTGTATATGATGATGCGAAGGGTATATGATTGGACTACCGGTAGGACTACTTTCAAAGGCCCCTGAGCTCTTTACTTTGTTCCCTTCCCTTCCAGATCTCCTCTTTTCCGAACATTCCATAAAAACACAGACGACACTTTTTCAATTGAAGTCTGGGCAGGACATTCAACATTCGTACACAACGACTCGTATGCTTGGCCTCTATGATAGGACAAAGATTCCCACTCTTAGTATGGTATTAATAACCTTTATGATTTTCTACTAACTCTATTTTATTACAGGCATATAAAGTATGACCATCTGAGCAATCTTGACTGGTCTGAGAGTTTATACCAGTTCCTCGATCAAAGGAAAGGAAGCTGCTAAGATCGCGTATCCCGCCTTGTTTAAAGAGTACAACTCGGTAATCGTATCTCTCTCAAGTCTCTTCAAAAGTATCCGAAAAATCATCGAAGCACACTAAAGGCGATTTTCCACTGACACCCTGCCTGCTGACTGAAATCAAGCTTCTATGGAAGGAGCTTCCAATCTCCCACTCCGACTATACGAATATGGGCACTTTTCCTCAAATATCGAAAGCCTTGCATGCAGATTTCGTTTTTGGGGTGTCCTTCCCTTCATCTATATCTAATATATCCGCACGGAGAACGCCATCCTATTCCCCCTGCTTTCAACCTTTCCTTATCTCTCTTCATACTATTTGTTTGTTTTTTCAGTTATTCGCCTTGTAAACTTCTGTCCAGTCCTGTATTCCACTATGTATTGTAACTTCTATACGTTCTTATCTTCCTCTGCTTTTCCTTTCCCGCATCTCTTTCTTTCTTTGAGTTGAGGGATGGAATATCAGATTCCAAATCGGATGTGAACGAATAGGCTCTTTCTTCTCTTTTAATCCCGTGCAATAAAATAAGAGAAGATCGAAAGCTGATATGCGACATCCTTTCCTTTCCTCTCCTTTACAGTCGAGCTACTTCGTTCCTTTCTAAAAGCTCTATTCACGAATTAAGTGCTGGACCACCGGAAACTAGTGTAATACCGGAACGAGTAGAGCTAGAGTGAATTTCTAACTAGAGTAAAGAGATGTAGCGAGTTAAAAAGAACGATAACTAGAGAACAAGAGAGGCAGAGAGGATAGACTACGTTACACAACTTTCATTTTACCGGGTTGAAGATCGGATGTCCCTGAGGGAACTAGTCCTAAAAGATGGGAAAGATTACTAGTCTAGTTTTGCTACTAGTTGAGATAGAAAAGTTTCGAACTGAGACCCCCACTCCCTAAGGAATAAGGAAAAGGAGCTTTAGTGATTTCGCCCATGGGTTCTATCTCTAGGTAGGAATAGTTTACAGTGGGAGGGTAATTGAATTAGGTTTATTCATTGGGATGAAATCACTCCACTTTCAAGCCTTTCAACAAAACCAGTAACAAGATTGACTTAGGGAAGCAAGCGGGTACGCAATCAGAAAATAGATTTCATTTGAACATATCTCTTACTTTATTACGCCAGCCTATCAAATCTCTATTCGATCCGATGGAAGTTTACTTTGCTGCGGTTTCTTTCTGGTCTCTTTGAGTTCCTGTGGCAATTGGAGTTCTTTTTGCTGTGTATCCAGCCCCTCCAAATGCAGTAGAAGTTCCAGCCATTGAGAGGTCTGTTACATTCCATCTTACTTCTCCTTCTCCTGTGGAGCCAATTTCAGTGTGAACATTGAGTGGGAGTTCGGTTACATTGCTAAGAGAATCCCCTGTACCAGTTCCCCATGATCAAATTGCAAGGGAAGTTGAAGTGGAAGTTTGAGTTTCTTTTGATGTCGCTGCGCTGAGAGTTCTCTTTTGAGTTCCCCCCAAGCAATCGGGAAATGTTCATATTGCTGCTTTTTAGTTTACGAAGACGAGGCAAGAGATGAGAGGATAGCTGCTTTCATAGACGCAGGAAAAAGGTAAGCCTTCGTTGCACACCATCCTTCCTTTATCTCTCCTATCTTGTTCCTAGCTAGCTTTCCACATCTCAAAGCCAAACTTGACTGTCCTTTGTTTTGCATCTGACTTCTTGATTGATTTCACTCCCGGCAAGCGAGGACCCGTCCGAGCGATCTTGGCTACCGGTGTGACAGGTCTGTCTAGTACAGTAGATCGCTATCAGGCAACACTGTCTCCATCCTATCTTCTTGATTAAAGCCTTGCTAAAGCAGATCAGGAATCAAAAACCAGGTATGAGCCATAGCACAGGGACTCTCGGTTGGTCGTAGAAATGAAAGAGTTTTCGCTAGTGAAGCTTTAAGAGAAGAGATAGGGCAAGTAGTCTACAACTATCCTTGCTTTGTTGCCGGCTTTCATAGTATATAAAAGAGGTCGCTTTCCGATGTTGATAAGTTCTTAATCAATGCATGCCCCCTTTCCCCATTACTTAATCAATTCGAGTTGGAATAAACTTTCAATCGGTTGGACAAGAAGAAAGCAAAGCGTACGTCAGTCGCGTGCCAACTGTTTTACATTTTACAGCGCTTCCTCGAAGGAACCACTCAATTCATTGCAAACACAAAATGAATAAAGCAGCCATTTTCGTTGGAAGTTTCCGTAACACTGTCCAGTGGAAAATAAGCCTACAATAGGAGGGAGCGTGCCAACATGGAATTCTTTCTATTCTCTTGCTAGCTCTCGGGTTCCGGCGAATCTTCCTGCTACGCCCTAAATAATTAGGCTTTGCCAGAGGGGGTTTTTCTTGATTCCCACTGCTGCCTGCTTTCCCCTTCTCTGCTAACTCAGCCAAGAAAGAAGCAGAAAAAAAGCGTCACGGGCGGGCCACAGTAGAGTTTGAAGTTAGAAGTTGCAATTGTTGAATCCGCTCCTCGATCTCGAGTCCCCAGATGTGTTCATTCAAAGCCGTGGGAATCACTCAAAATAGAAAGGCAGATTCCCGAAAAAGCCTTTGCAGCATTGCAAGAAAACAGCGTTGTCAAAGTAGCGCCTCTACTGTTCCCTCCTTCCCACCGCCCTCCCCTCAATGGATCATCTCGTTCTACTTCCAAGTAAATAGGGTAAATAGGTTGGACGAACTTATCATCATGTTCATTTTCTTATGTAAAAAAACCACTCGTATATCGGAAACATTTCAAAACAATCCTTAGACTTCTACAGATGCTTCATTGGCATCTTATTCATCTGAAAGAGTGTGGGATGCTTTTTTCATAGAATTACTATTTTTGGAGAATTGGATTACGCCTTTCTTCTAGTCCTTTATTCCGATACCCCATGTCTTTCCCTTTAACGCTGTGTCAAGGCCACAACGAGCGGAATGGAACTTCTATTTCGCTATTTCTTTTGTTGGAACTCTGTAAACCCCTTTCGAATTGAATGATTCAGTGTGAAAATCACACTCACTCTCTCTAGACCGCCCTTCACTCAACTCAAAATAGCGTATATTAGAAAGCATCTCATGAGTTGAAAGACTCGTTACAACTTGTGCTTTTGTCAAGGGCAAGGGAATCACCCGGCTCATTCACCAGAAATCCGCCTAAGAAAGACCTATCCGGAAACAAAGATGGTTTCGTAGCTGATCTGCCGAAAAGAAAAGACAAGGGGGTGCACTCTTGGCTAATCGGTCGTTCTGGCAAACCCATCTTCTAGGGTGGCCGATTCTCCAGTGCTATCTTCTGTTTTTTGCGTCTGAAAAAACAGCTTCTTTGAATGCCTCTGCCCTACCTTCATTCCCGGGTAGTTGATTTGAAGAAGCCTTCTTTCTCGGACCAAGGGCTTTCTCTTCTGCTTCTTCTTTCTTACCCGGATACTAAAAGGGAAGATAACAGAAGGCGGTGGCTAGGTTAGGTCTTAATAGGAGACGAGACAGTTAAGGTTAAGGTTCTCTTTCCTTTGCAGGAAGCAAAATGAAATCCTAGCATCGCGCTATGCGCTAGCACTTGTTGAGGGAAGAACTCAAAAAAGAATGCTGATCTCTCTCTTTTTTGTTCCCCTTGACTATATCTTCTTCCTTACTCATTGCTTGATTGCCGTAGAAAGCGAGAGCAAGTTAGGTCTGACTCCTACTCCTAAATCATAGTCATTTTACTTTTGCAAGCAACCTTGGTTGACACAGTCCTACGATCACCTCAACACTAGTCTTAAGGGACTGGCTTGAAGAGTCTATCCATTACCACTGAAACTGAGACTAGAGATAGGAAATGAAAAAAGACCTTTCTGACTGTAATGGGACTGGAACTGATCCCTCCTTGCTTCGGAACCGCCCATTCAGGAGTTGTTCTTCGACCTGCAGCAAACCAAGCCCTAGCCCGGCCCGGTAACTAAGCTTGATCTTTCTGTCTTACTGAAACAAGACCATGCTCGTGGCGCTTGTTTTAATCCATATAGACTTAAACAAAGACAGTGTCGAAGGGGCTTAGCGGCTTCAGAATCCTGCATTCCAAACCCTTATCTCGCAGATGGATTTGATCAGACGCTTGCTTTTTCCCAGTCAAGTAAGTACCCAGTACAGCTCTGTAAGTACAGTCACCAGTAGAGCACTAGCTCTTACAGCAAGCAGCAAGCTAGCGTAGGCAATAGTGTCCGGATAGCCCAGTGCTAATAGCTCTAGCTTTATCTTAGTAAGGCTAGCCAGCCGACTAATATACTAATAGGTATAAAGAAATCCCTTTTCGAACAAGAGACTAATGGAACGACCTGGGGACTCTGAAAGCGCTGTAAGGCTAGCAAGGTACTCAGATAGGGAGAGGAAGATGAAGGGGAAGCTTGACTGAGCTAAGGTAAGAAAGCAAGCGCTAGTAGAAGGCTAATTGAAGACTGACTACTTAAAAGGAAAACTTCACACTAACTTACTAGTCTATAGAAAAGATAGAACAAAGTCAGCCTTAGCTAGCCTATCTAAGATAGTAAGCGGTTAAGGCAAGTGGAAAGAAAGGACTGAAAGCAGAGGCGGAAGGTGCATGGCTAGGGAGTGGATCTTTTAAAACTCCCACTTTCTCGTTGGGATTGGGCGCAATAGGAGGTGCTTCATCTGTCACGGCAATCTTCCCTTCTTCAATCAGATCTTGAATCTTGTGTTGCAGATTCCTACAGCGATCTGTGGGGTGGCCTTCATTCTGATGAAATTCGCAATAGGCGTTTGGATTCCGGGAAGAGGATTTTCTTTGGTGGCTGACGCTTAGGAAGGAGCTGAACTAAACCCTGCTTAAGCAGCATTGGAATAATTTTGCTGGCGTGAACTGGCGCTGAGGCGGCGCCACTTGTCTCACCATTGGGAGGAACATTATGATAGTTCTGCGGTTGTTGGGGGTGCTTCTGCTGGATTGAATCTTTCTCTTTTTCCTAGTTTTTTTATTTGAAAGTAAGTCACTTTCACTTGTGTTTTTTCTGTCTTATTTACGATATAACTTTTCGATTGCAGCCATTCCAGCGGATAGGGGTTAGATATGCTATTTATCCGCTTATACGCTCTTACTACTACGTTACAATAAGACGAATAGAATACGTTACAAAGCCAGGAAGAAGTTGTATCCCTCTTATTTATGAGATAGATAGTAATGTACTCATTTTCTGTTATCCGTTTATCCGTTCAGTGACTTTGCTAGCCTCAGCTAGCCAAGGGAGAAGGTTGTGTCAATCTCTTTCCTTCTTGCCTTGCTGCTTTCGGCTTTCAAGTTGCGGATAGTCCCTCACCCTAGCTAATGGCGAAGCAAGGTATTCAGCTAGTCAGGCAAGCAGAGCGACTACCTTTTCTCGCCTACGGATAAGGAAGCAATAGTGGTACTTCTCCTTAAAAAAGGGAAAGAAAAGATTGTCAACACGTAAGCGGGTGTTCTCAAATGGTCTTCCGTACTAGTCGTTTACTGGTCTAGTATGCCCCATGTTGTCAGTTCGAAGCAAGAGATCAACTAGTCCGAAAGGAAGGGAAGGAAGGTTTCACCGATCATTCCTACTCTACTTGACGCTTTGCCTTTTATAGTGAGTGGGGATTTGCAAAACCTTAGTTCACTATCATTAAGTGAACGATCACTGCTTTGAGTCTTGTCTTAAGGCGAGGGAGATTTAAACGACTTAGCTACTTGAGCGACAGAAGCGGAAGAGGGAGGT